GAAACCGAATCTCTAAGTTCCTATGACTTTCGACTTGTTGAACCAGGTTCGTATTCATATTAATTTGGAGTTTGCTTGCTCCACAGATTTTCACTACAAATAAAATAACCGGATAGAGATATTTCCTTACTTATAGAGCCAGACTGTGCTTCTCCATTCATTCCTTACTTTGGCTTTAACCCAACCTTATCAGATCCAAACTTAGCTTACTTGGCTGTTTTGCTCGTGAGACAGAGGGATTCTACCACCTGCGGCCTAATATAATAATAAACTTAATAATTTGACCGAGGTATTTGGATGTGGCTCGCACTAATCTTATCCGAGACAGAGGCTCAAATAAATAAACTCCTGAGACTGGCCTAAAAGAGTTAATTGGTGCTCTGCGAGACAGGGTTTTTTGGAAAGCTGGAACTCCAGTTCAACGATTCCTTCCGAGTGTAAGAAGCTAGACAGACCGGGGCATTTACCGGGGGGGTTACCTAATAGCTATGGCAAGGAAAGAAGCAAGCGTCACAAACGTATTAAAAAAGTCAATGTTCGAATTCACAGGTTAGTTCAAGCTCAGACAGAACAAAGAGCTAAGACAGCTCGTGCTTTCAAGCCTGCCGGGTACCTTCTTATATTATAGCAGTACCAGCCAAGAGGTTCCTACAGATTGATTTGAATAGAACACTACACTATAGATTCTTGACAACCATTTCCATTAGATGGACAAATAGAATGTGCTTATCTCTTTCCTCTCAATTGTTTTCAGTAATTCGATATTGACATTTTGTGATTAGATCAAAAAGATTACTGCCACTCAGATCATTTCCAACTTCCTGCTCAATCAACCTCCTTAGTTGAAAACAATTCCTACTAAACTGGGATCAAGGAGAACCCCCTTTCCCAAAGGGGAACCACCATGAGCTGAGCTAAACTAGGATAGGAAATCCAGAAATGCAAGAAAAGAGAGGAATGCTATATAATCCATTTTACCGCTCATCCTCTTTCAAAGCTAAGTTCCTATGTGAATGAAAAACCAAATTAAAATGAATCAACCTTACCCTTCCCTTAATGTTTGTAACGTAGGCATGTGTTAAGCTAATGGATTTCTGTTCAGTACTTGCTTACTACCTTTCTAGTTGACAGGGACAGGCGAGTTGAAATAAGAGAAGAATGAAGGCCTTCATAAGGAGTTATAGATAACCCAGTCGTGGCGTGGAAGTTAATGAGTTAAGCCAAGGTAGGTAAGTAAAGATTGGAGTGATGGGAAAGACTATCTGTTTCCTGTAGATGAGCTAGGCAAAGAACGTTCTCAAGGAATATCTCTATCGTATTCATAGCTCGTCTCGTATTGATGGATAAAGATGCGAAACCTTTGCTGAGGAATAAGAGTGCTCTTGGGATCCAGCTGCTTTCAAATCTCTATACTTTACTTTACTTTACTACAACTAGATTTCACAAAGGCATCCGTTGTTGGGAATTCCGTTATAGGGCTTGGTAACTACGGTCATATACGCTATGGATATTATAAAAGGGCTGTTCTTAGGTGAAGCTGGGCCCTGAGCCAATACCAGCCCGATACTGGTATCTCGATACGCATTTCTTGAAACTGGCACTGCACCTGCGCCCACGCCCTCGGACGAGTTATATTCCTTTTTAGCTATATCCCCCCAGTCTCTACTTCTTCTATATCTGATGATACCTTAGCCGGGGGACGACTACGAGGAAGAAAACGAATGAAGGCCTATTTCCTTTTCCCGGTGGTGGCTACCTCGACTCCAATAACAAAGAAGAACTGTAACCCGTACAGCCAATCTAGACTAGACGAAGAAGTTTCGATAGCCACACCAATAGACTTAATTAGTCCTTCTACCTGTCCGAAGCGCCTCTATCATTTGGCCGAGAAAGGCGTCGGCATAATAAGATAGGATAGAAGATAGAAGCCAGCTATGTGCCATTGTAAAAATGGTTTGCTATCACCTTGACCTAAAGAAAAAAGTTTTCTTCTGGCTCCACTCGCTACTTTTTTTCCGCTCGTTCCCCTATGGTCGAGCACTTCGTTCATGAGTTGCTATCACTTTAGCTGTAATAACTAGAACTTCTGCTATCTTCTCAAGCAAGTTCAAACCTTAGGACGAGCTTTTAAGGCAAAGTAGAAAGAGCTTATTTATTCGTCGATAAAAAGAAAAGAAAAGCCTTTACTTAAAACTAAAAAGGAATAGAACCGAAAGCTCTTTTCCAATATAAATGTCAACAAGCACCTGACAGACGCTCATCTACTTCCATTTCCTATTTTTTATCAATATCCTTCCCTTCCCTTATAGTTATAGATAGTATTCTTTCCTTCGCTTTTCTTCCTCTGGGCATCAAAGGAGGGCGTAGACCAATATTTCATTAAATAAAAAAGCTCTTCATCGCTGGAAACGGACTCGCTTCGCTAGCTCTAGGTGAATTTGCAAAACGGGGAAGAAGGGTATTTTATTTCGAAAGTCAACCGTTCCCGTAACCAGAACCGAACAAGGAAGCTGGGCGTAGACCCGTTACTTCTTACTTTACTACGGTGGAGGGGATGCCATTATTCCAATGCGTATTGACTACGTCGTAGGAACAGCGATAGCGATTGCGTGGGAACACCTTTCGCTCGAGGAGAGGAATGCGGACAACCGGCGAATAGTTTTCAGATGAAGGGGATTCACGGATCAAAAAAGCAAGGAGCTCCTCATTAGAGGACAGACAGACCCAGCGCTCGAGGATACGGATTCGATTGACCCTCTCCATTTGCTAGCGCTTGATACGAACCCTAGAGAATGTGCTATTCCCTTTTCGCTAGCTCACATGCATGTCCTATTCCTCATTCGCTACGGATATCCTTCAGCTTCCTGCTTCCGCTTCTTCTATATCTGATTCAACCTTAGCCGAGGAGGGTTCATTTTAGTTTCATATATATGGGAAATCCTTACTTCACATTTTTACCTTGGGAAGACAGGATTTGATAAAACTCATCTTCATATATATGTATATGTATATGTAAAAGTAGTGCTTTCAATAACAAAACCTTTGCTTTGAACTGCCTGCTTTTCCAAGGATCTACACTGGGCTAACTTGAATCTGTTTACTTCACTTCTATTTGAAACTACTCCTCCCGTCTTTCTATATGATAATTTGAGATTGCTCTACCGGACCTGAGTAGTAAGTGTTGACTCATGCGAGTCACTCCTTCTCAGCTTTGACTTCTTGGCTGGCTTGATGCTCAGTCTGGCCAAGGGGATGACCCCCTTTTCTCTACTTTACTTTGTTTAGCTTTGCGAATGATACTTTTTCTTTTAAATAAAGCTTTTTCAAAATTCTATTGCAGCACTTTTGCTAGAAAAAAAGCACGCACAAAAAGCACATTTCTTCCTAGTACTTTTATTTTTCACCCACCCATAGGAAAGATACGTAGCTCGGTCAGGGCATATCCTAAAGCCATTGCCTCCAGCCAGTAGTAGTGGTAGGTAAGCATCTTAAGTTAGGGGTGAAATTGCTTTTCTGACAAGGAAAGGGATTGTAGGCAAGCCTGTATAATTTCCTCTTACCTCTTCTCTGCATTTCCATCTTTCAACATATTCCCAAGCGCTCGGTAATTTCTTGTTTCACTGCTGCCTCTAACTTATTTGGTTTAAAGCCTTCATTGTACGACTGAGGATTGGGTAGATGCTGATTCCGCGGCTCAGATTCAAATAGAACAGAACTGACCACTTTCGTCTGAATCATAATTTCTCGAAAGAACTCTTTCGATAATGTGTTTTTATTCCACTCAATTAGATATAGAGATGCTAGACTGGACTGTCTGCTTTCTTAGTTTAGTGGACACGAGACCCTGCTCCTTCTTCTTTCTCATTTGCCTCTTTCTTGATCGTTTAGTTCTTGGCTTTCATCCCCAGTGAGTAACTACGGCACGAAAGAGTAACGTATAACGTGACGATCCTAAAAGAGAACCAAAAGCTAGGCAGAAGAAGAATTCCATTCAAGCGAAGAACAGAGTGAAAACAATCCGCGAACCGATGATCATTTTTCCACTGACTGCTATAAGATATAACTGAATATTTGGGTCTTTAAATGGCTTTTTCTTCTTCTTCCGTGATTCGGTATCAGAGCAACGAACTTCTAGGACTGATCTAGGTTGGAAGTTCGCTGGGGTTGCCTAGCGATATCACTTAGCTCAATCTAAAGATATCTGAGCTTGTACCGCATGGTTGGAGGCAAGAAAAGCAGAAGCACCAATGACCTAGCCACCGATCAGTATATTAGAAGGTTTTATAAGCAGCTCTTTCTTAGCTTATATAACTGCACCGTATCCAACGTACGCTCATATAGGCTCAACTAGTAATACCAATGTAGGAACTCCGATTGGTTTCTCACAGGTCGGATCCAATAATATAATAAATAGACTTTATGGTAAGGAGAACGAAGCTAGCAAAGCCAGGCAGAGAGAGTTCTTCTTGATAGGAATATCGGGAGAAGGGCTTATTGATAGGAATAGAGAAGCATAGGAGGAAAACAGGGCGGATGACTCTATGACTTGTAAAAAATAGGGCTTGTAAGGAGTCTAATAAAACTAGAATCGTTACTTGGTATTACTAGTCTAGTAAAGTAGATATGTTTTTTCTCGCCCATTTTTCTGCCGTCTCATATGTATGAGTAGCAGTATTGGCATTGAAAGAACGTGGGTACAGGAAATAGGGCGGTGGGGGCTAGGCTAGGTCATGTGTCTATTGGGATAGGTAAGAGTTTATGGAGGTCTCACTCTTCTATGATATGGGTCTTTTGTACTACTCCTCTCTTCTTGTCGTACTCGTCTTTGCAGTGAAATAAATGGTTTTGGGTATGGAGAACTATGAGATAGATCACTTTCTTACAACTTGATTTATTCAAAGCAAACTAGATACCATATCTACAGGTCCGTTGGAGAACTCTAAGTAGTAGTTGAAGCAAGGCATTAGGAAGATAGGTCCCACGTAGGGAGGGGAGTTTCTAATTGGACGTGCATTCATTCCCTGGGGAGGGAGTACCGCTTTAAGTGCCGGATTTGTACACATAGTATAGTAAAGACATGAGGGTATTCAATTTTTGAATATAACATGAAAGAAACCTCTCTCCTCTAGCTGGAGAAAGAAGGCTGGTTCTCGGTAGTCGAGGAGAGGTGGAATCTTTCTTAGAACGGAATGTTAAGACACGACCCAACATGTTTCCAGGCAGGTAACGTATAGAAGACTGAAAGTTGAAGTTCCGGTGGGTCTCGTCAATCCTTCCTTATTGCGCCTGCCCCTAATTGGAGCTCTTCTTATCTATTTCTATACCGAGAATAGCTTTATTGACGGGCTGAACGAACCCCTCACTTGGCTAACTCAACAATCATATGTCTGAGAGTCTGGTCTAACTAAGCGGATTGGAGGCGGGCATTTTCATTTCAACGTAGCAGTAGGGAAAGTGATTTCGGGGGGTTAGTACACATGGGCAGTTACAGGTAGTTAAGTTCGGTCTTATTCTTATGGGCAAGTGGTCCTAGAATCTCTCTTTCCTTCTCTAAAGTATAGCTTTACGAAACTAGAATATGAGTAAATATAGAAATAGAATAATAAATAAGAATATCATATAGCCGTGTATTAGTAAGGATAGGTTTTGGTGAGTAGTAGTTCTTGGCATTAGTAAGCTAGCTTCACTAGACTATCTATGACAGGAAATTCGGTAAATGCACAATATCTTTTCAATGAAGTGAATGAAGAAAGATTCATAGGAAATGAACAATAGAAAGAGTACTATTCTTCAGTTACTCTTTTTTCTTGTCTTAGAATAGAGAATGTGTCAATGGATTAGCTGACTTTACTATGTTCCTGTCTTCAAGTATAAGTGAGTTGGTGTCAACGAATAGTTGCTTATTGCACTACTCAGTGAATGAGATATAGCATATATAATGGATTTTTCTTTTCCTTTTACTATACTAACATTCTTCCTTTATTCTACTTCTTTCTCGTCTGTGTCAATGAGAAGTAAGAGTATTCTCGTACTACGAAGAATAGGCAAATCTTTGATTTGGAAGAGTTTTTTACTCATATCTTTCCTTTAAGAGGAAATGAGTGACTTTCTGCCGGAGAATAGTAGTCATCTGTACTCGTCTTTTGTCCTTCCATACTTACTAAGCAAACTAGGTCACACCTGGACAACTAGGGAACATAAGCGGGTGATCTAATGATTCAGTGGGGAAAGCTGTTCATAAGGACCGGTGAGATGGTACTCCCCTGTGGTATCCCAAGAACCGTATTCCCATGGGCATTTCCTCCAAAATAGGCTGTTTTGAGAAAGTAATCTATTAGCTGCACAAGTCCAGAGTTGTGTGTACCCCTAGTGAAAGAGTGGAGGAGTTCAGACGCATATCGATACCAAAGTGAGAAGCCTCTTAATGATGGAGAACCTGCCTCTGCCAAATGCCCAATACAAGCAAGCAGGGGGAGCGGATTCCCAGAGAGAATTCCCGTGTTACTCTGATATTAGAAATAGAGGAAACTAGCACTTTAGAAAGAATGCAGAAAAATGATGGAACTAGAACGAAGCTCTACAAAGTTCACAACTCACCATTGCAACCGTAGGAATCTCTCCGAGGGTAGTAGGTCGGGGGAGCACCTTCCCTTTGCCTTATGGGACCCTCGATCATACTCTTTTCTGATAGCCGGAAAGGAATGACCTAACTTACCACTGAGTAGGCGCCCTTTTTCTTTTCCTTCTAAACTAGCTGCTCTCGCTCTACCAGTTCGTACTGAACTTTCACTTTAATTTATAGGCGATTTGCATTATCCGTTGGATAAAAATAAATATCATAATCAAGTAGATAATGCGATGACTGCCTATCTCTTTCGAGAAGGAGTCCTTTTTCCGATACTTACTATTGGGGTAGGCTAAGGTTACATAGATTGTCTCCTATCTCTCCCCTGTCCTCTCGAGCTAATGACTAAACCGACCCACGACGAGAGGATCAACCACTGCCATAGAAAGAGCAGCGACTAACTAAAACCAAGGAATCCATCATCTGGCATATTGGCAATGGGCGAACTGTCCGAGTGTGGCGTGATCCGTGGATTCCCAGAGCCAGCACTCTAACCAACTGAGCGATTTCCCCAACTTTCAATTGCTAAAAACAGCAGTTCTTTCATTTCGGTATATTTATATATAGCTTTCGCCCTTTAGTTCAAACAAACTTCATCTCCTGCGTCGGCTCCTCAAAATGGCCTAAAGTACCTCGCCGATAAGCGAGTTCAACCACATCGTGAACCAATTGAAGTCGGTCGAGTACCCATTGGGCGATGAGTAGAAGGCACACTGCTTTTTTTTCCCTCTATGCCGGATAGTTGGTCCACAACCTTACTTATATGTTTATGTGGCAACGCCAAATTCTCTACTATACTATACTATACTATACTAAGATGTTTCAGTTCGCTAGGTTGTCTCTTGCCTGCCCGTGCTACAATTCCTTACTCAAAAGGACTAGAGTGCTAAGCTGCCTTCCCGGCACCACCACTATAATGAATGGCTCAAACAAATAGGAGATGAGAGAGCCCTTTTGATCCTTTCTATTCTATAATATAAAGAGAAGCTTGTTCATCTATCTAGAGAATGAAAAGGAACTAATGCCACTGATAAGAAAGGAAATCCATAGACCGTACGCCCACTTACCACTCTACCACTTCAATTCCATGACGGACTTCTCCGATACCTAGCTTGAGAGAGATCACAGGCATGTGGTGAACCATACCGAGAGAAAGAGCACTGAAATGAACCATATCGAGCACAGGTCTCACTCTACAAGTAAAGTTCGATGAGCTCTTAGCGGAGTTGTGCCTACTATCTACTAAGTGTGTGCTAGGGAAAGAAAGCAAGCAGAGCAGTTCTCACTCTGTCCGGTGACCAAGAAAGAAAGCTTCAAGAATACCGTAAACAGATCAGAGAAACCTCATACCGAATCGCCACGTGAAAGCGGGGTTAAGGTAAGGCAGGAAAGACTGACGCCGAAAGATATGTTTTGAAGAGAGCTCCATCGGGTTGAAGCCGAATTGCAGAGAATCAAGATCTTCTACCTTTGTTTGTTCCATCAATGCCCTTCGGACTGGCCTAAGAGTTGGGTCCCTGTCTGTAATTATGTGGCTAGGTAACCCATTTATGGCTTGTGGTCTTTCTGCTTATGACGTAGCACTATTCCATCTTGTAAATAACGCCTTCTTTAAGGCGCTACTATTTCTAGCGGCATAGGTGCTTTATCACAATACGAAACATGTACATACGATTCCTATTTAGAGATATTCCTACGACGTAGTAAAGAAATTAATAACAAATACGAATACGAATTACGCCTACGAGCCAAGGACGATATATGTATATGACTACGCCAATACTTGACTTGTTTCAATCAATTCTCCAGGGCCTAGAGAATTGATTGAAATCGTACGTCTATCGCTATCCAGTGCCTTTTCATCGAGGAAGTACATCCGATGCTTGGCTCCGACAGCTGAGGCCACCCTTCCCTCTTCTAACTGGTATGTATGTGTATTGGACAATCCTTTCATCTTGTTAGCACTTACTTTTCCGTGCTACCCATCCATTCATTAACGTGAATATAAGAATAGGGCCCCGGATATCTTTGCCTCGAAGCCGGTGGAAGGTGAAAAGCACAAAACTAAGCCTTATCCATCCGCTGGTCTAAAGAAGACCTTTTCGGCCGATAGAGAGCTTATTAATAAAAACATTATGCAGGGGCTGAGAATGCGTTGACAGCTGAAGCAACAAAAGAACTTTTCCATAGATAGGCGTACTATGGATGAATTACCACCTCCTTGGAGGAGTGAATGCAAGGACCACTAAAAAACGGATACTTTACCTTTGCTTCTTCTTTCGATTGGATAGAAGCTCATACTCCACTTCAACAACTGGTTTGGTGCTGATGTGTCCAAATCCCATGCTCCTACGCCGGGTTGATTGATGTGTCAAAGACTAATGCTCCTTCGAAGGTTTTGATAGGTAAAGCTGTGGCCCAAGAACCCACTACATCTAAGCCCAAGTCCAAACAAAACTAGACCCAAGAATGCTGGAATGAGAATCCTTACCCGTGACGACCATGCATACTTTTCTGACCTATGTATGCCTTTCCTCGCCTACTTCGTTCTTGCTTTCCAAAGAAACTTATTTTATACTTGCTGTGGCTAATACCCCATAAATTCATTCTGAGCAGAGCTTTCTAGCAGATTGATTGAGCTATGTAAGAGTAAGTACGTGATGAGAATCTTGTCATCAAAGTGAAAGCACATCTTTGAGAGTTTCATATATTCCAATATGAAGTGAAAGGGAGTCAGAGGTTAGCAAATCCTTATCAAGGTGTCTTCTTTTGACTAGCCCCATTCCAGGAGAGTAGGTCTTGCTCGCTATCTTGAAAGCAGTCCTATACAACCGTACTCAGAATTCCACTTGGCATACCAGTTTAAGGACCCTATCTAAAGTGGAAATTGAGAAAGAAGTGTTGTTTCTTTCAAACGTTGCTTCATTGACTTCTGTCGACAACCTATTGCTTTTGGAAGCGTAAGAATAGAATATAGAGCTTTGAGTTTAGGAATGCTGCAATGCAAGAAAAGAAGAAAATCAAGTATACGTTTGCTTGTTGGCTTGAGCACTCGTTTCAGAAGAACCTTCTTTTGGGATAACTCTTTCAGGCAATATCTCGCTGTAGCAGTAATAGCCCAATGGCTTCTAGTTGTTTTTTTTACCCTTCCGGGCTCCGGCGGCTAGTTTCAGCATAAAAGGAAGAAGTCGGGTCCGCGCGGTTCGCCTTTTCGAATGCAGCAGTGTTTTTGGCTTTGGCAATACCAGCTAGCTAGCTACTTACTTGTGTGGGAGTCCTATAAAGAAAAGCCTGAGTTATAGACTGACTAAAGAAATCCACCTAAGCCGTAAGTTTTTGTTACAGCTGGCACACCTGCTTGCAAACTAGAAAATCTGATTCTAGTAGAAAGTGGACTAAGTCTTAAGAGAGATAAGCCGGTCTTTATACACTGGCCCTACTTCGAATTCAGTCAGTGGCCAGATGCATTGTAAGCAATTCCAGTCCCAGCTGCTGAGGTGGCGTAGTCAGCCCTACCTATACCTAAGTATTGAACAAAACCAACCATTTATATTATCCTGCATATTAATTAATACTTTCGTTAGAAAATAGAAAAACCAACGGAAAATCAAGTCTCATGTTGCTCCTCAGAAAACGCGTATAGTATATAGTATATAGTATATAGTATATAGTATATAGTATATAGTATATAGTATATAGTAGTAGTAGTATCATTGGCCAAAGTAAAGTCGATGTTCGTTAGAACTAGCATTTTGTTTTGTCATGGAATCAAGTCTATTTGTTCGAATGTTCTTTTTTTTCGTTGGAAAAACCTACGCCCACATATTTCTCTTTAAGTCTCCTTTCTCTTTTGGGAGCAGAGCTGAAAAAGATGGACAGTAACGATCGCGTAATATCAATTTATCGGCCTCGTCATCGAAAGCGGCTTCCAATTGCTCGGAAATTCTCAGCTATATGGGGGACTTTGATGGTGAGCAAAAAGAATTGATCAAGAAATTGGTAAACTTTCGCATGATCGATGGTAAAAGAACGAGAGTTCGTGCTATTGTTTATAAAACTTTTCACCGCCTAGCTCGAACTGAACGCGATGTAATCAAACTTATGGTTGACGCCGTAGATAATATAAAGCCAATATGCGAAGTGGTCAAAGTAGGAGTCGCAGGTACTATTTATGATGTTCCTGGGATTGTAGCCAGGGATCGTCAACAAACCTTAGCTATTCGTTGGATCCTTGGAGCAGCTTTCAAACGACGTATAAGCTACAGGATAAGCTTAGAGAAATGTTCATTTGCTGAGATACTGGATGCTTACCGAAAGAGGGGAATTTCACGTAAGAGAAGGGAGAATCTTCATGGACTGGCTTCCACCAATCGGAGTTTCGCGCATTTCAGATGGTGGTAAAGTGATACCACATAAGGAGCTCTTCCTCATTCAGTCATACTCAACAAAAGTAAGAAATGTTTGACCCTGATCCTTTTTTCATCTTCATATAGAAAGAAAATCGGCCTTCCTCATACTCCCCCCTTCATTCATGGAGTTGGAGGAATCCACAAGAGGCCTGCCCGTTCATAATTGCATAAAAGAACCATTCTTTTTATGAAAACTCTTGTTCCAAACAAGCAAGGGATTGAGCAACTAGCGCTAGGCGCATCCGTTTTCTTGCTGGGATGGTTTGAGACAAAGATTTTACTTTGACTTATACTTAGGATTAGGATCAGCTTGCGAATTTGCAGCACCGTATCTATATCTATATCTATATCTATATCTATATCTATATCTATAGTAGAATCAAGGGCAAAGAAAGGCAGGCAAGTCTCATTAGCCTTCGTCGATGGGACAAACGCTGTTCGTTAGAACTAGCATTTTGTTTTTTCTCGGTAAGAAGGCTGCGTGTTCAACAATGGGTTCGGCAACTACCATCTGTAGTGACAAGACCGGTACACTCACTTGAAATCCGGTAGTAACATTGTGTTCTTTCACCTCTTATGAGTCTCGGAGCAAACAACAAAGCATCAGATGAGAAAAGGATCTTCTCAACCTCTTACGATTTCAATTGACCAATGCCATAGTATAGTATAGTATAGTAAAGATCCGCAGTACAGGTGTAACAGCAATCAAGCTACTAAGGAGGAAGAAGTGCTCTTTATTTACAATATGGGCTTTCGTAAGCATAAATATCAAAAGAGAGGATACCACACCAGATACGGTGCAACATACTTGAGTGGAAAGAGGAGAGTTTTTCCTCCGAGGGCGAGTTCGATCAGGCAGACATCGCAATGGATGGTTCCAATAGGAATAGTAGTCCAGTGATTGTCAGTGCATATTCATTAGTATACGATACTTAATACTGTTGCATAGTCTAGGTTACCGAATAGGAATAGCATAGCAAAGAATCCTACGCTAAGGAATGTGTCACCTACTAGGTTCACAGTAAGGGCCGCCCTTAATAGCAGACTTGTTAGCTTGGAGTCGTGTATATCATAAGTTGATTAGTAGGTATGAGCTTACCCCGATACCTTCTCAACCTAGGAACATAATTAGGTAGTTGTCCCAGCACAAGCATAAAGAATGTTAACATAGAGAGGTCTGAGAAGAATCGTTGGTTGTGTGTATCTCCTGCCATATCATATAGCTTAACGAGAAGATGTGTACTAGTGCTTATACAGTTACTACAGCGAGGTCTTCGATGAGCGGTTAGGCTATCGAATAGGAATCCTCAGTCAACTGTGCCATTCTGAATCGATTCAGCTACCAAGTCGAATTGATACAGGTGATCCTGATAGACCCACTTCATAGAATGCTACGTAAGATAGGAGAGCTGTTGTACACATAGCTAATAATATGTGCACCAGTTTTTCTTACCTTACGTCCAAGGAGTCCTGCACCCATTGCACCTAGCATAGGGAGAGTCAGAATAGACCCTAGGGCCCGAAGGACGATACATGTTAGCTTAGTTAAATTTCTCCTTGTAGACGGTAATATGCTACAAGAATACCTATACCTATAGCTTATTCTGCACCTGCAATAGCGATGATGTAGATACTAGATGTTTGTCCTACGATATCATCGAATGAGAATGAGCTTACAATCACTAGTACTGTCACAGCTAGCAGCATGATTTCAATTGAGATCAGCATGAGGATGATCTATCTACTTTCGGTTGAGGACGAATCCTAGGATACCGAGAAGAAAGAGTACGATAGAGAGTGTCATGTTAATGTTTGATTACCAGAGCAATGACCACAGGAAGGAAACCGAGTCAACACATTGCGTAGGGATAGCAATACCCAAATACTCTAACTCTAGGTAGTCTATGTCTGTATAGGTATGGGGAGGGAGATACCTGAGAGGATACATATAGGGCTAACTATATACAACCCTCACCTCGGGCCATCAGAGAGATCGTATGTATCACCAGCATCAGGATATGTATTTCGGAATTACGCGCTGGTGCAGATTTGTACGTTCAGGTTATCCATGACTTCATTAGTGTCACGGATTCGCCCGAACTTTTGTCGCATAGTGCTCTGCCGATCCATAAGCTGCACCAGCATTAGATAGACTAGAGAAGTGTTGTGCGACTTGCTTCTTTACATCCACTACATAGATAGACTTAGCATCAGCAGCTATACCATGAGTATGAGCAGATCGTCGATAATCCTTGGCATCAAAGGTAGCACCTCACAAAGTGGCCAACAAGTCTACCGGACCATAGACGAGTAGGTTAGGATCAAGATCTCGGGCTTCCATTAGACTAGGAGCTACTTCGATCTTCATACCGCGCGCATGTAGAGGAGTTTTGGCATCGAGATGCTTCTTATCTTAAGAGTACTTCGCTATTGCCGCTCTATGAAAGCAGGTATTGGATCTCTATTCCGAACGAGGAAAGAAGACTGAACTGGGGTAGTTTATTCTGATCCAACAACTGGCTATTAACATTGGTTGATGCTTCATTCATACAAATCTCCTTACGGAGGAAGAGAGTGAGTGGTTTCCCCTTAAGATAGAATAGCAGGCCACATGGTATAATCCCTTATAGGACAAGGGATTATAAGGTTGACAAATGAAGCCAAACGTAGTGATACTCTAGCACGGAGAACCAAGAAGGGTGCTTCTGCTACAACCAAAACCCTCTATCTCATGCCTACTTGATCTCATAACACTTATAGTAAGAATGAATCCCCTGATTATAGATTAAAAGGGATATTGGCGTGTAATACTTTGATTTCTTATATTTAACAAGAATCCTTGATTTATTTAATAAATCGCTCTTGCTTGCGCAAGGGATATGCTGATTCTTAGCATAGCTTTTTTACCGAATACAAGGATTCCTTGGCACCTGATACTGCTGAAGAGAATGATTTAGTGGAGGAGACTGGAGGTACTACGAAGAGTGTGAGGAGGGACCTAAGCACATTCGTGATTCTTAGTCTCTTGAGATCCGTGAGCGAGACCGAAGCTGGAGAAGGAAAGGAGGCAGCAAGACCTATTTCTCCGATAGATGATCTATAGCTTCATAGAGAGAGAGAAAGGAAGCTCTCCTTCACTACGTTCCACCAGCTTAAGTAAGACATCGATACCCAGCATACCATTATGACTAGTTAGGGCGATCCCGCGCGGGAAGGCTATATCTGACCTTTGACTTTGCTGTTTCCACCTCTGCTTGCTCTGATGCGGGCAAGTAGGAAGAAAGCATATCAAGGGTCCAAGATGCTTTACAATACATTACAACATGTGATAAAGATAAAGATAAAGTAGTGAAAAACTTTTCACTCTAGAAGTAAGAAATATATCTTCAGAAAGGCAAACGGGATTTATTCCGTAGCGTGCATCCCCATAAGGGCTGATTCGCTTTCCAGACTAGAGACCCTGTGCCCTTTCTTCGAGCTTTCACTCATAGATTCGCACTGCTTTTGTTGAAAAAAAAACGGCCAAAGCATAGTGATCCACCGCTTATTCGAGTTAGTACAGGAAAAAGAGCCAGATAAAATTACTATTTTTCGTAAACATGGTTTTTCTATTTAGTCGGTTCGAGTTAAACTAAAGAGTTCATTTCCCTATTTCCTCATTCAATCACCAAAACGAAAGTAGTACTTTTCTTTTGGAAGAAAAAGTTTTGAAAGACACTTTCTTCTTTACAACGATAGCTCGCCTTACTGCTCTTAAATCCCTACTAGCCATCCATCTCTTCCCTCCCTCGCCCAGGCAGGGCTGGTGACATCTAAGGAGGATGGAGCACCTTCCATTGAAGAATAGGCATGGAAGGAATGCCCTATTTATCTCTTTGATAGAAGAAGCAGCTTACTTTCCACACCTTGCCTACTTGACAACGCTTTTATATGGAGTGGCTTCAACCCATCACGCATGAAAGTGCCAAAGGATTTTATTTTCTTTACGACAACTCAGAGTCGAATTGGTCCTTTGCAAGTGGACGCCAGCCGTAGAGCCCTAGTTCTAGCCTACTATGTAGAGTAGAGTAGAGTAGAGTAGACTCTTACTTGAAAAAAGAGAAGTTAAGAAATCAATTCTTATTCGCTTTTCACTTTCACTACTGGTCAAAGCTCGTCCTTAGAGACTACTGCCTTACTTTCAAGAACTCACTAGGGCTAGCTTATTAGGGATAGGTTATTCAGCTTGCTGACAAGGTTAGTGCTTACCAGGCTATATTCTATCAATAAAATTGCTTAGGGATAAAAGAGATTGTCTTATCCTACTTAGGTATTAGGGTTTAGATGACCTCCTCATCCTCTTGAGTATGATGCAATTACATCGGCCCTCATGTATTATTGCATCAATACCCCATCATAGGCAAGTTTACACACTGGGACAACATAGGGTGGGCCCCACCAGAGAGTAGCCAACAGAACCAAGAACAAGATCTAGCAGATGGTGGGAGATTCTCGCTCGTGATGAAACTCTCATCTCCTACGAGAATATGCACTACATCGGCATCAATCAACCTGGCTTCGCGTTCTATTCTTACGATAGGGGGGCTCAATCTCGTCAGTCTCCTGGATTCCAGTCATGTCTCTACCATCGGTTTCTCCCTTTTCTCCGGCTGGCGTAATAAGGAGGGAGTCAGAGACTACCAACTCGACAATGTTGGCTCGATCATGTTTATATTGGCAGGAGGAAGTACAGCATGCTTCTTAAGCTTATTTTCCAAGGCGCGGCTGAGAGTTATGCCGAACGGAGTGAAAGTCCTGAGTGTCTTTGGTTTTCCGTCAGACAAGATATTCACTTCACTGTTCTTGCCCCCAGGGCTATCTTCTTTCCTTTTGGATCTGCCTCTTTGACCTGTGATCCATGAGTCCCATCCCATTGTAGATAGCATCTTCAATACGAGTGGCTGCTTCAATCAAAGAGCGTGGTCATCGCTTGGAAATCGAAATAGTCATGGTATTGCCTACTCATGTTATTCATCATTATCCGAACTTGTTCCTTTTCTGGGGAGAGATCAATCACTTGGGCTGCTTTGGCCTTCCAACGGGCCAGGAAATTGGTCACAATCATAAAAGACCTGAACCGGAGGTGCTTGAGGTGCAGTAGAAGGAACAGACTTTGATTGATGAGAGATTTTGGATAAGAGTTCATAAAAGGCGCTAGCCTGTTTCATGGTCAGGAAGGGAAAGGAAAGAGCTGGGTTTCTAACAAAAAAGGAAACGTTTCCGTAGGAAAAATCTATCACATGGAAACTCGAGTAAATAGAAGTTTTTTTCAATCCTTGGTTCAATCGAGAGAAGAGCAAGTCAATTTCATAAATTGGAACAACCACATCAGCTTCATTCTTTTCGCATAGGGGTAGTTTTGTCAACTCGCCTGAAGACCACTGGAATCGTAACCAATACCCCTGGCCACACAATTCAAACCTACCAAACTCTAGTACTTACATCCCTAACCATTATCCACCTTCTCTCATTCTCTCTCTGCGAATGAGCTAATGCTTTTTTTTTCGATCCCTGCCCGGCATCGTGTTACCATTTGATGACTTCTTAGGGGGACAGTTTAAGTAAGAGTAGGGATAGTTGAAAGAGTAGTTAGATGAGTCCTGACTCCTGCGTATTTGTACGAGATACCTTAGAGCTTCAAAGTGACAAAGTCCGGTGTGAGGTTAATTGAACATATTGAAATATGGGTCCCTAAAGTAAGAAACCAGATTTTCCTTAAGGAATTGGCTCTGAGGCCCGGCAACTCGAACTTTCCTAAGCAGGAAGGAAAGATAAAATCAAGATCTTTCTTTATTATTGCATCCCTCTATCCCTTACGATCTAATCTATGTTCTGTACCAGTGTGAATACATACTCTTTAGGCTGGTTTCTTTACCGATTCAGTGTCCCTGCTTGACTTGCTTGGATTGCGTACAAAGCTTCCCCATATTTCTTATAGGGATGATGACCACTGACATTTGACATTGTCTTCATTCGTTTACTGCTGGCCTGAATATTCCATAATTGGATGGATGCCCGAGCATATGCTCTTGTAGGTGCCGTAGCCCATTCTCTCCAAAGAAAGGAAGCAGGAAGCGATCCATACGTTTTGTCTGGTTGGAAGAAGAAAGAAGCAGCGAAATTACGGTGCCTAAAGAATGGGGGTTGAAGTGAGGACATGACAGAGTGTGCGGAAAGCAGGCTTGACCTAACTAAAGTTACGGCGGAGCACTGGGCTGTAGATTTTCAAGTGGGAATAGGAATAAGCGCCTCAGAGTGTTAATTTTCCGATGAGTAGGGAGACTTACTCACTCTTGAAAAAGCTTGAATCATCCGAGAATCCTAGTTTATTTTTTTTTTATGGAACACCCGCTTGCTAACTGACTTTTGTCAAGCCCGTCTCCACGAGATCTATTTTCATCCGAGGGAGGGGCAACGTCCCAAAGCT